TATCTCAGAGTATCCATTCACCCGAAACTGATCTGCTTCCATTTCTACTTTCCGTAAGCGGGCCCGGGCTTTTTCCAGCTGTTCAATGGCCCCCCCGCGCAGTTCTTCTGAATTTCGAATAGTATTCAAGATCCTTTGTTTTCGATTATCTAATAAATCACTTAATGAAAGTAGATTATCTTTCCGTTCATTTTAAAACTTCCATAATCCCTTCCCGAACCAAACATGAATCTTTCGATTCATTTGGCTCTCACGCTCAATTACTTAGGGTAAATTCTCATAGCTTTTTTCATGAATGTAATGAGCCTATCCTCTTCATAGTCCAAAAAAAAAATGAAAAAAACGAATCTAATGCAAAACCAAAATACTTAGAGGACTCTTCTGACAAAATCAAAAATATGGAATTGTCAGCAAAGTTGTTTCTTTTTTTTCTTCAGTTCAAATCCAAAAAATGCTTCTTACTTATACACAAGGCATAGGTCGTCGATTCAGCATTGGATAAAAGAGAGAAAACACCCTTTTTAGAATTTTTTAGAATAAGCGGTTCAAATCATTTTATCGGGATGAGTGTTCTATATCGATAAAATATTCATTTTAAAACCATCTCTATATTAACATAGTGGTAGAAAGAGTACCATGCTGCATCTAGACTTCAAACGGTTTGCTTTAACCATCTTAACAGCCCCACATTATTGGTTGCTAGAGAATCAAAGTGAATTTGCCAATTAATCACGAAATGCTGTGGTTCTTACATATAATTTTTTAAGAAGTAATTCGCGCGATCATGCACCTTTCTTTCCTGGTTATAACGGAAAAGGGTACAGCTGGTTGGATCCAGCCTATTCTTGAAATAAACAACTCACACACACTCCCTTTCCAAAAAAGATCAATACACCAATCACTACACTTAGATTTATTGGATTTGTTGCTAAAATATCGGTATTAAATCCGAAACTCCCGGCAGACGGCCAGTGGCCTAAAGAAACGAAAGAATCGGTTACATTTTTCATATAATCTCCTCTTATAGATAGACTAAAAAATCGACGAGAGCTCTTTTTCTATCACTTTGCCCCTCTTTTTTATTTATTCTTTTTTTTTTGAAATCGAGTCAAAAAATCTTCGAGTTATAAAGTATGAACTACCCCTTCATTGTTGCAACACCTCATAAAAAGAGTTTCCCTTGGACTACGAACGGGAAGGATGAAAGCGAGTTGGTATACTAATTCCTCATCTGCAAATCAGCCCTTCCCGTAGGTTATTTTCTCAACGAATAAGGAATTGTAGGAGTGAAATCTTGATCTAATTTGAAAAAGCAAACGACAAGTCCAAGGCAATAAAATAGGAAAATATGTATTTTTCCTATTTCTAAGATTAAACAAAAGGATTCGCAAATAAAAGTGCTAGTGCTACAACCAATCCATAAATCGTTAAAGCTTCCATAAAAGCTAAACTAAGCAATAGAGTACCTCGTATTTTTCCCTCTGCCTCAGGCTGTCTCGCGATACCCTCTACGGCTTGACCCGCAGCAGTCCCTTGACCAACCCCAGGTCCAATAGAAGCAAGCCCTACAGCCAATCCAGCAGCAATAACGGAAGCAGCAGAAATCAGTGGATTCATGATAAGTTCCTCGTACCAACAAAAAGAAATGGTTAATGATACAATCAACCAATGAATTAGGACTTAATTATTCCATCGATAGGATTCATCCAGTCGAAGTAACTAAGAACTTCGAATTTAAGTAAGAATATTATTGAATCATCAGAACTACTTCGATATTTCTTTTTTCGTTTCTATCCACAGAGTTTTTGTGAATCCATAGAACTTTAGTTCTTCCATTTCTTGGTTCCGAACTATTATTTCAATTCTTCCATCTTTTCTTGATTTCATCTCTTTTTTCAGCCAATTCACAGCCACAACGATATGAAAGGACTTCTATTGGAACCCACACACAGTAGTAGAGCAAATGAAATATATCTTTAGTTCATATATTTAGTTCATATATAACTAGTCAATATCTAATATCACATATACATGTCTTTCTTCCATAACGTAAACCATTAGATTCAATCGGATTTGAGAATCAATCCATTTTTTTAGGAATCCCGTTTTTTGTAAATTCTTTGCTCCCTTCCATTTTGTTTATCATTATTCCAACGGAATACAATGAATATAATCTAAATGGGCAAATTAAATTGATTAGTGCGAATTATTGCATAGAAATATTATTATTTGATTGATCTAAGTTCATGCAATTTATTATTTATTAATATTTTCTTTTGGTCAATTGTTGAATAAAATCAACAGTAAAGTAGAATCCTTTCTCCTGTTTTTTATTTAATCACACGTCGTAAAATATATCTTATTCAAATCATAATTTGAATAAGAAGATTGGTTGACCAATATAATAGAAAGTGAATATTCGTCGACGAAAGGTAGGATATTAAGTGGACAAAAAGATAATTTTAGGAAAAAGATCTTTTAGATCTCTTTCCTTTTTTTT